GCAACTCTTCTTTTCGATTTTCAACACTGGAATCGCCCATTTCAAGCTATAAAAACAGATCGAGTGACAGCTCACTTAAGAAAAGATCGATTCACAGCTAACTTGAGAGATCCTATACAAAATAGGATGTCAGAATATTTTTTTCATACATGTCGAAGTGATGGAAAGGAAAGAATATCTTTTACGTACCCATCTGTTTTGTCAACTTTTTTGGAAAAGATACAAAGAAAAATCTCTTTATTGACAACAGAAAAACTCACCTCTACGGAATTGTATAATCCTTGGAATTCTAACAATGAACAAAGAAAGAAAACCCTAAGTAATGAGTTTTGAAATAGAGTAAAAAATCTAGATAAAGGATTTCCTATTCGGAATATACTTGAGAAAAGAACTAGGTTATGTAGGCATAAAAGGAAAAAAGAGTATTTACCTAAACTATTGGATCCTGTATTGTGCGGGCACTCTCGGGGAAAAGTCCACTTTCAATATGCACCCTTTCTTCAAAATAAAGTAGGACTTCCTCTAGAAGAAATAGAAAATTAGAATTTCGGAGGGATGGCAAATAAAATGTATCTTATCCTTTTGACTACTAATTATCAAGAATTTGAACCAAAAATAGATACATTTAATAGAAAATCATTCTCATTTACTACTAATTATCAAGAATTTGAACCAAAAATAGATACATTTAATAGAAAATCATTCTCATTTACTACTAATTATCAAGAATTTGAACCAAAAATAGATACATTTAATAGAAAATCATTCTCAATAAAAATTGCTTATTTTTTGAACTTAGTTAATGAATTTGTTTTGAACTTAATTAATGAATTTGCTGGAAAATCACTATCAAATTTCATTTTTAAAGGGCTCTCTTTATTTCCAGCTCGCAAGGAAGAAAAAATCGATTTACAGGAAGACGATCGAATACTAATTTGAAACTCTTTATTGTCTAATGCAGTACTACATTGGCGAAAGAAAATAATTGAACGCTGTACTAACGCACTCGCACTGGTGAACAGGGTGCAAGAAATCGACGTAGCGAATCCTCCAGATTTAAATTTTGTACGAATAAAAAGACGTGTAGATATTTTTGTCAATACTGATGATGGGGTCCCAGCAAAATATACAGCGCACAGTTAAAAATAAAGATACAGTTAAAAATAAAGATTTAAACAAATCGAATTTCTCTGAATTGGATTTATTACTCAAAGTAAAAGAGAATTCTAAAAAACACAACAGATATAATCTTTTATCACATAAATCCATTAATTATAGCTATAGCGGCGATAAGAAAAAAATTTGTTTTAATTACAAAACCGATAAAATGAAAAGGGAATTCTTTCATATCTTAAGAGGTACACCTTCGCTAAGTATACCTAACTCGAATTTCCCGAATTCTCTAGAAAATTTCCAAAATTCTCTACAATCAGAGGGGATTGCCGATTCTCTAGAAACAGAGGACTTTCTATTTTTTCTAGAATTAGAGGGGATTCCCGAATCGGAGTGCGTTCCAGGTTTTCTAGAAGCAGAGAATCCTGCCAAATATCTAGTATCACAGAAGTCTTTTGTTGCCGATTATCTAGAATCAGAGGCTCTTTTCGATATGGAGAAAAGCCCGAAGAGAAAATATTTGGATTGGAGAATTTTCAATTTTTGTCTTACAAACAAAGAAAAAATGGAATTCTGGATTAATATTGAAAAAAACAAAGAAAATACTGAAACGGAGAGTAAGGGGAATAAATATCAAATAATTGAGAAAGACGGTGACCGAGATCGTTTTTGTGACAAAGATATTTTGTATCCTATGCTTGTCAAAAGAGGTCAAGAATTTGTAAAAAGACACCCACCTGAGTTAGATTGGATGGGAATGAATGACGAAATAGTATACTGTCTCGTATCAAATTTTGAATTGGGGTTCTTTTTTTCAAAATTCGACAAACTTTACAACGCATATAAGAGAAGACCGTGGGTAATACCAACCCAATTACTTCTTTTCAATTATAAAGAAACTCGATTTCAGAACCCAGTGAATCTTCAATCAATTCTCAGAATACCAAAGAGAACCACCAGGAGAACAAGAAACACCAGTAGAAGACTAATCACCAGTAGAAGCGTAATCACCAGTAGACCAAAAATAAAAAACGCCAAGAGAAGAATAATCATCAGGAGACCACAAACCAGGAGCAGAATAATCATCAGTACACCACAAAGCACCAGGAGAAGGAGAACAAAAAACACCAGTAGAACAGGAAACACCAGTAGAACAGAAAACACCGGTTGGCGGAATTTTCTTTTGAGTCCACTCAAACGGCGAGCTCACCAGCCATTCAGAGCGACCATAGATGCTAAGGATGTAGACGAAAGCATTTCGTCGAATATCCAAACATATACTTACCTGCTAAAAGACAAGGCCTTCTTTCAAAAGGACAAAACAAAGAAAAATCTATGGATTAAATCCTTGATTCGACGAAGAGAATTTAATGTGGACATTTTTGCTTTTCGGAGTCAAAAGAAAAATGCTCGGCTTAAGGATAGGACTAGGGGAGATCTAAAATTGATCTCTAGAGGAAGATTGGTTGTTGAGATTCCGCATGTACCGAAAAAAAACAAGACGAAGCTTAATGGAAAATTTCTTATGTATCAAACCATAGCTATTTTATTGGTTCATAAGACCAAACAACAAATTAATCAAGGATGCGGAGAAAAAAGCTATATTAATAAAGAGAATTTTTTCAAATCTATTGAAAGACTTAAAAGTCTAATTGGATTTAGAAAGAAAAAAGATTTTCTTGTTCCTGAAAATCTTTTATCCACTAGAAGTCGTAGAGAGTTGAGAATTCTACTCTCTTTCAATTCAAAAAAAGAAAATGATATTCATATGAATACAGAACTTTTCAAAAGTAATAATAGAAAAAACTGCAGCCGCTTTGACATTATAGAAAAAAGTAAATATGACATTATAGAAAAAAGTAAATATTTTGATAGAGAGAAAAAGAAACTACTTCAATTCAAACTTTTTCTTTGGCCCAATTTTCGATTCGAAGATTTAGCTTGTATGAACCGCTTTTGGTTTAATACAAATAATTCCAGTCGGTTCAGTATGTTAAGGATACGTATCTATCCACAATTGAAAATGAAATAAAGGTACGTTTGTCATATATATATATTCTATAGCATATCTGATCTAATATAGGAAAACAAGGATATAGACACATTCCTTGTTTTCCATTCTATATTCTATTCTGATACCTGGAATTCGATTGCCTATCAATTCTATCTAGAAAGGAAGCCATGGAATTTACTTTGAGATACAAAATTTTCTCTTTTGTAAGTGAAGAGATATACTATCCTTTTTTATTTCTAGCCAACTAAAAAAAAAGAAAAAAAAAATTGTATTAATTAATAAGAAATTCTATTTGACAAAATTCGGAATTGCTAACGAATTGAAGATTTTTGTGTATAAAAAGAAAAAAGAATTGACATTCTTATTTATTATTCTTATTCCATTTTTTGTTATTATTCCTGATCAATAAAACTATTTTAAAAATGGGCGGTAGGAGGAGGATTTCATTTTATGGTAAAAAATTCACCTATTAACCAACCTAAAACCAACCTAAACTAAACTTTTTAATAAAAAATATTAAATATATGAATAATTAATATAGAATTCGAATTCTAGAAAATATAGAATTAATAGAAAAAGAAATTAAAGTATAATTCAAGATAAACATGATAATTCATATCATATGAAATAAAATATATATCATATGAAATAAAATATATATTTTATTTTAATATTTAATAGAAAAAAAAAATAATATTAGAAGAGAGTTAAAATGAATAAAATAGTAAATTAATAAAATAGTAAATTAATAAAAATTAATATTAATATATAAAATAAAAAAACTAAGAGATAAGAAGAGATTCGTCCGCCTCCTACATATTTGAGACCTTCTGCTATAAAGAAACTCATAACACCGATCCCATTGATAATTCCATCAATTACTCGTCTATCAAAAAACAGAGTAAATTCTACTAATTGTCTTATACCTTTAGTTAAAAATCGTGCATAAAAAGTATCTATATAAGCGCGATTATAAGACCAATCATATATCATGTTTATTGTTTTATCCCAAAAAATTCTTTTAGGACCCTTTTTGACGAACAAATTGAAGAACTTAAAATTCTGTAAGGATGAATAAACCGGCTTATATAAAGAAGAGGCTATAAATATTCCAAAAAAAGCTATACTGATCGAAAAAGCGGCCTTTGTTACAAATTCATAAAAATCCGCAGAATTCTTTTCATCCTGATGCAAAAGGTTTAAAGATGGACTTAACAATTTAGATAATATATCTAAATCCGCCCCTTCTTGATTAAATTGATTAAAAGGAATTCCTATTGCTCCAATAAAGAAAGTAAATAGTCCCAAAACTAACATTGGAAATAACATAGTATTATCTGATTCTTGCGGATAAGAAAAAATGCTTTTAGTTCTAAAATGATTAATAACAAAAGGACGCGTCATCTTTTTTATAGTACCGTCCATTTGATATCTTTTCTTGCAAAAAAAAGAAGCCCGTTCACTATTATTGATTGTTAATAAAGCTAATAAACCCATTTTTTTTTTTACCATTTTTGATTCTCCTTTACCCCATAGAGATAGTGAATAGAGCGCACTGCTTTTTTTACCGCTGTAATTTGTAAAATGAACATTCAAATGCCCCCCAAAAGTAAGTAAATAAACCCGAAACATATAAAAGGCTGTTAATCCCGCCGTCGAACAAGCTATTATTCCGAAAATAGGTGAATACAACCAACTATCATTAAGAATTTCATCTTTAGACCAAAAACAGGCGAGGGGTGGAATACCACAAAGAGAAAGAGTTCCTACTAAAAAAGCGTTTTTTGTAATTGGAACACGTTTTGTTAAACCCCCCATAAGAATCATATTCTGGCTCTTATCTGGGGAATAGCCAACAATAGCTTCCATTGAATGAATAATGGATCCAGATCCTAAAAACAACAAGGCTTTCGAATATGCATGAGTAATCAAATGAAATAAAGCGGCTCGATAAGACCCCATACCTAAAGCTAACATCATATAACCCAATTGAGACATTGTCGAATAGGCTAAACTTCTTTTAATATCTTTGTGAGCAAGAGCTAAAGTAGCTCCTAAAAGTACTGTTATTATCCCTATCAAAGTTATTAGATTCATTATATAAGGTATGACTACGAAAAGAGGAAGAAGTCGAGCTACAAGAAAAATTCCCGCGGCTACCATAGTAGCCGCGTGTATCAGAGCGGAAATAGGAGTGGGTCCTTCCATGGCATCTGGTAACCATACATGAAGGGGGAATTGCGCAGATTTAGCAATTGCACCGGAAAATAATAGAAAGGCGCACAAAGTAAAAAAGAAAAGTTCATTGTCATTATTCGAAATTAAGTTATTGAATATTTCAAACAAATCCTGAAATTCGAAACTGCCCGTTATCCAATAAAGACCTAAAATTCCTAATAATAAACCAAAATCGCCTACACGATTAGTTACAAACGCCTTTTGACAAGCATTGGACGCAATCGGTCGTGTAAACCAAAACCCTATTAATAGATACGAACACATTCCAACTAATTCCCAAAAAATATAGATTTGTATTAAATTCGAACTAGTAACTAATCCCAACATTGAAGTATTGAAAAAGCTCATATAAGCAAAAAATCTTAAATAGCCTTGATCATAAGACATATAACTATCACTATAAATAAGGACAAAAATTCCAACCGTAGTAATTAATATTAACAAAATAGAAGTAAGTGAGTCGATCAAATATCCAAACTCTAAAGAAAAATCATTGTTAATGGTCCACGACCATATATATTGATAGACGGAACTGCTATTTATTTGCTGAATAGACAGATTGGTCGAAAAAACGAAAACTGTACTTAACAAAAAAATACTTGAAAAAGCCCACATACGACGAAGTTTTTTTGTTGACGCCGGGAAAAGTAGGAGTCCCATTCCTATTAACATAGGGACTGGAAGTGTAACGAAAGGTATAATCCATGAATATTGATATGTATGTTCCATAAAAAAATCTCATTATTTTTAATTATTCTTAATCTTTTTCCAAATACTTCATATATTCAAATTAAGAAGTTTAAATTGGTCAAATGATATCACAAGGATACTAGTGAAAATAGAAAAGGATACCTAATTCTAAAATGAAATTTGCATTTATTATTATAAATTACAATAATTAATAAGGATTTTTATACATATAGATACATATAGAAAAAGTGAAGAATTTTATCAAAAATAGTACTCGATTTTTATTTGAATTTGAATCGGAATGATAAAAAAAAGATTGTTTTTATCAGATCCTTATTTAATTCAATAAAGAAATAATTCTTGATTAATGTAGTATGATGAAAAAGGATCTAAATCGAAAGATAAAAATAAGAAATAAATGGACGCGCTTTTTTATGAAGATGAAGAGAATATCATATAAAGACTAACTAAAAAGATCGATATGATCGATATAATAAAGAAAGAATGCGTTTTTTTTAACAATAGATGTCTTTCACATCCATATAGAATATTAATTACTTTCTTTTTTTTTAATGGCAGTTCCAAAAAAGCGCACTTCTATAGCAAAAAAGCGTATTCGAAAAAATATTTGGAAAAGAAAAGGATCTTGGGCAGCGTTGAAAGCTTTTTCCTTAGCAAAATCCCTTTCTACTGGTAATTCGAAAAGTTTTTTTGTGCGACAAATAAAAAAGAAAAACCTGGGCTAATTCAACTCGACTTGATATGAGAAAAAGTAGAATTTCGTTTATCATTTTGGGGATGGGGATTCCAATTTTCCCCATCGACCCACTTGTCAGAATCATAAAAAAGCATAACAATAATAAATAAAGAGACAAAATAAAAAGATTAAGACGTGTTTGATTTTTATTTGTATTTTTATTTAAACTTTGAATGGAAAATTGAATAGAAAAGGGCAAATCTAAGGTCTTTTGTAAAAAAAATCAATCAAGAATTTGAATAAGTTTCAAGCTTATTTTAGAACTTTCTTAACAATTATTATTTGAAATAACTATAGAAAATAGAATCAACCTTTTTTTGCTTTCAACTCAATTAAGAAAAAAAAAGCGCCTTTCACTTTTAGGTAGATCAAACTGTATAAATTTTGAAAAATCTCGTTTTGATCATGATCATATGTTTGGGCCCAACATTGTATCAAAATATATATATTGAATTGGTCAATCTTTTTGGACAGAACTAACAACTCTTTTTTTATTATATAATATACCCGGAGATCAATATCTAATTGGTTTACTAAATCCTAATAAAAGTTCGCTACAGAATGAAATTCTAACGAGTAATACAAAAAAATATTTCCATAAATCCTTAGAATGGATCACTAAAATTGGAATTTTAAATTCCAATTGTTTTTTCATTAATTTGATTGACCTAAAAAATATTCTATTAAATTGAGCCCTTTAAGTTTGACGATTGAATCAAAATAGGTTATTATAATGTTGAGCAAGCCGCTATGGTGAAATCGGTAGACACGCTGCTCTTAGGAAGCAGTGCTAGAGCATCTCGGTTCGAGTCCGAGTAGCGGCATAACGTCTTTTTGTTTTCAAAAGGATACAAAAAATCGTATAATGAATTGAATTCCCAATTTAAATATGCCTTATGCATAGTTAAAGTAACTTTATTACGTTTTTTTTGTCTTTTATGATTATGTTAAGTTTTGAGCATGTATTGACTCATATATCGTTTTCGGTGGTTTCAATTGTAATTTTAATTAATTTGCTAAGTTTATTAGTCGCTGAATTTACCGAACTATCTGATTCGTCAGAAAAGGGTATGCTAATTACTTTTTGCTGTATAACAGGATTATTAATTACTCGTTGGATTTATTTGAAACATTTACCAATAAGTAATTTATATGAATCATTAATATTCCTTTCTTGGGGTTTCTCCATTATTCATATGGTTCCTTATTTTAAAAAGCATCAAAATTTATTAAGCGTAATAACCGCGCCTAGTACTTTTTGTACCCAAAGCTTTGCTACTTCGGGTTTTTTAACTGATATGCATCAATCCGAAATCTTAGTACCCGCTCTGCAATCCCAGTGGTTAATGATGCACGTAAGTATGATGATATTGGGCTATGCAGCTCTTTTATGTGGATCATTATTATCAGTAGCACTTCTAGTAATTCGATTTCGAAAAGTCGTCATAAGAACTGTTAAAAAAAGCATAAATTTCTTAAAAGATTTTTCCTTCGCCAAGATCCTTTCCATCCTTTACATGAGGCAAAGGAACGATTTGTCACGAACTCTTTCTTCTTTGTCTTTAAAGACAAATAGGAATAAGGATAAGAATTATTACAGATTTCAGTTGATTCAACAATTGGATAATTGGAGTTATCGTATTATTAGTATAGGGTTTATCTTTTTAACCATAGGTATCCTTTCAGGAGCAGTTTGGGCTAATGAAACATGGGGGTCCTATTGGAATTGGGACCCAAAGGAAACTTGGGCATTTATTACTTGGGTCATATTTGCAATTTATTTGCATACTCGAACCAATAAAAATTTTCAAGGTTTCAGTTCTGCAATTGTTGCTTCTATAGGCTTTCTTATAATCTGGGTATGCTATTTTGGGGTTAATTTATTGGGAATAGGACTACATAGTTATGGTTCATTTACATTAAATTGAATTGAAAAAAAAAAAAGTATTGACGAATAAAACCATAGGACAACCCAACCCAGCCTATAATTAGAATATAAGAAATATGTTATTATTATATTCTAGAATAATTATAGATATATAAGAAACCTCAGTTAAGTGGCTGAGAACCTTTTGAATCACTATATTACTTGATTCAAAAGGTTCTCACAAATGCCAAAGATATTTGGTTGTAATTCTTCTTTTTTTGTTTTAATGAAAGAATAGGTTTTTTTTGATTGATTTTTTGTTTTATTTCGAATAACTACCTATTAAAATAATTAGATAGAATAGCACTAACCTTCTCAACTGCTAATGAGAAAACGAAATCCGGAAAAAGTCCAATACCTATTACTGGTAAAAGTAGACATATCGAAACAAAAAATTCCCGGGGCCCAGAATCAAAAAAATACGAGTTTGCAGTATCAAACAGCTTGTATCCATAGAACATTTGGCGTAACATGGATAATAAATAAATAGGAGTCAATATCATTCCAACTGCCATTACAAAAGTAATTAGAATTTTTGGCATTAAAAGATATTTTTGGCCGGTAATGATTCCAAGAAAGACTATTAATTCCGCAACAAAACCACTCATGCCCGGTAATGCAAGGGAGGCTAATGATAAGACACTGAACATCGTGAATATTTTTGGCATTAGGGTAGCCATTCCGCCCATTTCGTCAAGATAAACAAGATGTATTCTATCATAACTCGTCCCCGCCAAGAAAAAAAGTGCAGCACCAATAAATCCATGTGATATTATTTGTAAAACAGCGCCATTGAGTCCCATATCACTTATAGAGCAAATCCCTATAATTATGAAACCCATATGAGATACAGAAGAATAGGCTATTCTCTTTTTTAAATTTCGTTGACCAGAAGATGTTAAAGCTGCATAGATTATTTGTATTGCGCCTATTATTACCAACCAGGGAGAAAATAAAGAATGGGCGTGGGGTAATAATTCCATATTGATTCGAATCAATCCATATGCACCCATTTTTAATAAGATTCCAGCTAAGAGCATACAAGTACTATAATGTGCTTCTCCGTGGGTGTCTGGTAACCATGTATGGAAAGGTATAATCGGTGATTTGACAGCAAAAGCAACAAGAAACCCAATATAGAATAGTATTTCTAGGCTTACAGGATATGATTGATTGGCTGATTTTTCAAAATTGAATGTTGGTTCATTGAACGCATATAAAGCGAGACCCAAAGCTGCCATTAATAAAAAAATAGAACTGCCCGCAGTATACAAAATAAATTTTGTAGCTGAATACAAACGTTTCTTTCCTCCCCACATGGATAGAAGTAGATAAACGGGAATTAATTCTAACTCCCACATAATGAAAAAAAGTAAAAGATCTTGAGAAGCAAATAATCCTATTTGGCCACTATACATCGCTAACATCAGAAAATGAAATAATCTGGAATCCCGAGTAACTGGCCGAGCCGCTAAAGTAGCTAAAGTCGTGATAAATCCTGTCAATAAAATGGGTCCTAGCGAGAGTCCATCTATCCCCAATCGCCAATCAAAATCCAAGAAATCGATCCACTTATAATCCTCCGCTAATTGAATTAATGGATCGTCCAATTGGAAATAATAAGAGAAAGCATAGGTCATTAAAAGAAGTTCTAATATACAGATAGAAATAGTATACCACCTAATTATCTTATTTCCTTTATGAGGGAAAAAGAAAATTAAGCAACCCGCGGATATTGGTAAAAGGACAAATGTTGTTGACCAAGGAAAAGAATTCGTGGTAAAGACAAGATACACTTGGGCCACAAAAACCCGTACTTGAAAAACCAATATTGGTTTTTCAAGTACGGGTTTTTGTCGGTAAACAAAAAACCAAATGGGTTCAAGTGGCTTTTTATGGTTTTATGGAAAGAGTCAATAAGCTAGACCCATGCTTCGAGTTGTTTCATGCCATAAATAAACTCGTACACTCAGGAAATCCGTTGGGCAGGCGGATTCACATCTCTTACAACCGACGCAATCTTCTGTTCTTGGGGCGGAAGCTATTTGTTTAGCTTTACATCCGTCCCAAGGTATCATTTCTAATACATCTGTGGGGCAGGCCCGAACACATTGAGTGCACCCTATACATGTATTATAAATTTTTACTGAGTGTGACATTGGATCTTTTAATTTTTTTTAATGTCATAAATTTTCGACCTAGTAAATTCCTAAATTTTTATATATTTAGACACCAGATGAATCAACGATTTGCCAGAATTTTGCTATTCAATATTTCATTCCACATGGATTCATAAGATAAAGCCAAGATACTTTAATTTTTTCTATTTTCACAAACACGATCAGATACATTATGTATCATAGATACCAATTTAAATTCGAATTAATGAATATGAACATTCTATTTTATATCATCAATACTACTTATTCAACAAATTGGATTGATTAATACGAATTGATTTTCGATTACGAAAAATTGACGAAACGATAGCCGGTCCAATAGCAGCTTCGGCGGCTGCGATAGATATAACAAAAATTGCAAAAATATTTCCTTTTAATTGGCGACTATCAAAAAAATCAGAAAATATTACGAAATTCATATTAACAGCATTTAGTATAAGTTCAAGACACATAAGGGCTCTAACCATATTTCGACTCGTAATCAATCCATAGATACCGATAGAAAATAAATAGGCACTGAAAACAAGTACATGTTCGAGCATCATAGACCAACTCCTTATAAATTTCAATTTATTTCAATATAAACATAAACAACGAATAAAAATTCAAGATTAACAGATTGGATTAACTACAATTAAGAATATTACAAGTACAGAGCAAAGACATATATTAGTAATAGGTCGAATAAAAGGAGTTTTATTATGAATAATCTTCAAATCGAATTGGCGAAAAATATATGTGATAATCTAGAACAGAGTGAAATTTGTATTGTGGTTACTAATTTTACAGATTTATGGCTCACGAGCCACAGTAATCGCACCTATTAAAGCAACTAAAAGAATTATTGAAATGAATTCAAACGGAAGAAAAAAATCTGTTGATAAATGAATTCCAATTTGTTGGCCAGTATTTATTAAATCTTGTTCGAGAATCTGGTTTGCTCTTGTAGTCCAAATAATCCCGTACCAGGTCGTATCTGAAATAAAAGTAATTAATAAAACAAAAATACTTATAGAAACTAGAGAAGTGACCCCATTTCCAACAGCCCAAAGATTAAAACCTTTTGAATACTCTGGACCATTCATGAACATCACACTAAATAGAATTAAAACATTTATAGCTCCTACATAAATAAGGAGCTGCGCAGCAGCTACAAAATGAGAATTTGATAAAATATAAAATAAGGATATACAAACAAGAACGAATCCCAAAGAAAAGGCAGAATAAATTGGATTAGTAAGCAATACTACTGCTAGACCTCCGAATATCAGACCTAATCCCAGAAAGACTAAAAGAAAATCATGTATTGGTCCAGATAAATCCATTGTGCGTAAAATACAAGATAAAAAACGTTAATTGTTTTTTCATGACCTTATTGACTCCGACCAGGAAAAAAGACTATTTAAAATGCTAATAGATTTCTAATTGAATTCCACCCTAAGGAGTGGAACTTACTATAGATACAGCTATTGGACTAATCGTGCTCTCTCTTTCTTGAACAGGTAAAGACTCGAATTTTGATTTTCAAATAATTATGGATAGAATCCTAACTCTATTATTATAATATAACTCTATTAATATTAATATATTTTAAATTAAAATGAAACAATGATAGAATTCTTACCAACCAATCATCAAATCAATAGTAATAATTAGGGTTTGTAGTTTTTGTAGTTATTGACCAAACAAAATGAAAGAAATCTCATTCTATACTTATAAATCTTTAAGTTTAGATAAAAAATATCTATCTATCTATATATATATATTAAGTATATATATTAAGTATATATAGATAGATAGAAATATAGAAATTCTAAATATAGAAATAGAAATCTTAATTTTTAATGTAATAATTCAAAATTGTTCTTTCTTTAATTAATCTTTATTTAATGAATCTTTAATCATTAATCCATTAATCAAAGGCAATTTATCCATTTTTTTCAGGTGAATTAAAAATAGTTCGAATTGTATAATCTTCAATTGCTGACATTGGTAAACGACCTAAAGCAATTTGATTATAATTCAATTCGTGACGATTATAAGTGGAAAGCTCATATTCTTCAGTCATTGATAAACAATTTGTTGGGCAATACTCAACGCAGTTGCCACAAAATATACAGATTCCGAAATCAATACTGTAATTAAACAACCGTTTTTTTCGAATGTCCGTTTCCAATTTCCAATCTACAACAGGTAGATCTATAGGACATACGCGAACACATACTTCACAAGCAATGCATTTATCAAATTCGAAATGAATCCGACCGCGGAAACGCTCGGATGTGATTAATTTTTCATAAGGATATTGAATAGTTACCGGTAAACGATTTGCGTGAGATAAGGTAATCATGAAACTTTGACCAATGTATCTTGCAGCTCGTATGGTTTGTTGACCATAATTAATGAACCCAATTACCATGGGGAGCATATCGTGAATTTTTATGAATAATTTTATGTTTGTTTCTTTATCTTGTTTGAGACAAGTCATGAATATAGAAAAATCTTGCTTTTAGAGTGAAAGGAGTTGAAAAGAGGTTGTTAATAATAGATTACCAAGAGAAATAGGTAAAAGAAATTTCCATCCAAGGTTTAATAGTTGGTCCATTCTTAGTCTAGGTAAAGTCCATCTTGTTGTGATAGAAATGAATAAGAGCAAATAAGTTTTAACCAATGTAATAAAAATACCTATTGTTATTGTAAAGACTTCACTTATTTTATTTATTTCAAAAAATTCCGGAGCGAATATGTATGGAATAGAGATATTCCAACCGCCTAAGTAAAGAACTGTTACAAATAAGGAAGAAACTAATAGGTTTAGATAGGAAGCAATATAAAATAAACCAAATTTGATACCCGAATATTCAGTTTGATAACCTGCTACTAACTCTTCTTCTGCTTCTGGTAAATCAAAAGGCAATCTCTCACATTCCGCTAGGGAAGAAATAAAAAAAATGATAAACCCTACAGGTTGTCTCCACAAATTCCACCCCCAGAAACTATATTTTGATTGTGCCTCAACTATATCAACTGTACTTAAACTGTTAGATAATCATAGTCGATGATAACATCACTGTTACTATCGCTATTACAGAACCGTACATGAGATTTTCACCTCATACGGCTCCTCGAAGGTCATAAAAAAATATAAGGACTAGATGATATTATTTATCTCCACATATTTGTATCTATTTGTAATATAAATAAGGTGAAAATCTATGAAACATTCCCAAATTCGACCAATGAAATTCCGTCTGTTAGAATACTCAAAAAGTACTTCGGAATCAATCTTATCCTTTCAAAATTTTTCTTTTTCTTTCTTTAGCAATAACTTTTATCCTTCAATAAAATACTCGTTGCAGAAATGTTAATATATATTGACATTTTTTGTTTTCAATTACGAAAAAGAATTAGACATTCTATTAGTTTAGTTCATGAATTATGATATGAATTCGATTTGTACGAATATAAATAGATATAAGAAAAAAAGAAGAACAACGGATCCTTTTTCGTTTCTATTCTTCTTTCTAAAAAAAAAAAGAAAGGATTCTTTCGTTTTTGATAGTTAGTTCTTTAATCATGCGGTAGGAGCATACTCTGAATCGGAATCTTGGGGAGTACTGCTTTAGCATTTCTACTAATTGAAAGCCCCAATTAATATTCTTTATTATATTATGAAGAAATACCCTATTGGATAATTTCCAAAATCTCGATTACTAATCCTTTGTGTATCTTGGTGTTCCTAACCACGCACACATTTGTCTTCAATTGTTCGTTTGCATTATGGTAATACTTAGACATAATAGTAAAAACTCAATAGAGTCCGTTTTTTGAACCCGCTTCAAGCCAGGATGACTAATCAACCAATCTTGGGGCAAATGGTCTCATTTTCTTATGTTTCTTTTTGTATTATTCTTGTACATCAGAAATGAGTCTCGATTTTTTTACTGCAAATTTCAAAGCTGTTTTCTTTCACTCATATAGCTATCAAATTTAGTTCATCAATTCAAATGATGAATATAAAATGAGAGGATACTCCTTCAAATGATTTCTCTTCTTTATTTCCTAAAAAAAAGAAAAAATAAATAAAGGGGGGGATAGCAAAGGTTTTTTAACGAATCGCACGTAGAGATATGGATAATACACAAAGAGTCAATGGTATTTCATAACTAATGGATTGAGCGGCAGCTCGTAGACCACCTAAAAAGGAATATTTATTATTTGATCCATATCCCGACATAAGAAGTCCAAGGGGAGCTGTGCTTGAAATGGCAATCCATAAAAAAATACCGATATTTAGATCCGCTAAAACAAGATGATAACTAAAAGGAATCACTGAATAACTTAATAGAGTCGATATGACTGCTATGGCCGGTCCGATACTGAACAAACGAGTATCCCCTCTAGATGGAAAAAGATTTTCTTTGAAAAGTAGTTTGGTTCCATCTGCTAGAGCTTGAAGAACTCCTAATGGTCCGGCGTATTCAGGCCCAATTCGTTGTTGTATCCCTGCAGATATTTCTCTTTCTAACCACACAATTACTAGTAAGCCTATCGTTATTGCCAATACAAGAGTCAAAATAGGACCAAGTACCCACACAATTTCAAAAGCCTCCTTTAAGGATTCCCATTTGGAAAAGGAATTAATAGCTTGTACTTTTGTTGTATCAATTATCATTTCAACGATCAACTTCTCCCATAATGATATCTATGCTCCCTAATATTGTCATAATATCAGCCAATTTCATTCTTTTAACTAATTGAGGAAGAATTTGCAAATTGATAAAACCCGGCGGACGAATTTTCCATCTCCAAGGAAACCCAGTCTGATCTCCTATCAAGAAAATTCCCAATTCTCCCTTTGGTGCTTCTACTCTTACATAAAGTTCTTGTTTGGTCAATTCAAAAGTAGGAGAAGCTTTTTTACTAATGAATCGGTATTCAAAATCGTTCCATTCTGGCTCACTTTTTCTATAAAAATCCAAACGTCTGGTTTCTAAATTTTCATGACCCCCCCCTGGAATTCCTTCCAAAGCTTGTTGAATAATTTTTATGGATTCAGTCATTTCACCAATTCGGACCAAATAACGAGATAATGAATCCCCTTCTTTTTGCCATTGGACTTCCCAATCAAATTCATCATAACACTCATAATGATCAATTTTACGAAGATCCCATTGTATTCTAGAAGCTCGTAACATTGGTCCCGACAACCCCCAGTTTATTGCTTCCTCTGCACTAATAATACCCACTCCCTCAACTCGTTTTAAAAAAATGGGATTTCGTGTGATAAGTTTTTGATATTCAGCAATTCTTGTTAAAAAATAATCACAAAAATCTAAACATTTATCTAGCCAACCATAAGGCAGATCTGCTGCTACTCCTCCGATACGAAAATAATTATGCATCATTCTCATACCTGTAGCTGCTTCAAATAAATCATATATTAACTCTCTTTCTCTAAAAATATAGAAAAAGGGAGTTTGTGCACCAATATCCGCCATAAAAGGACCAAGCCATAACAGATGAGAAGCTATACGACTCAACTCTAACATAATTACTCTGAGATAGCTGGCTCTTTTAGGTACTTGAATATTTCCAATCTGTTCTGGCCCATTTACTGTTATTGCTTCTGCGAACATAGTCGCTAAATAATCCCAACGTGTTACATAAGGCAAATATTGTATAATTGTTCGGTTTTCCGCAATTTTTTCCATTCCTCTGTGTAAATAACCTAATATTGGTTCACAGTCAATAACATCTTCACCGTCTAGAGTAAGGATGAGTCGAAGAACACCGTGCATTGATGGGTGATGGGGACCCATATTGACTATCATAAAATCTTTTCTTTTAGCTGGTACATTCATAGTGATTTCCTCGATTCATTCTTCTATGAATTGCTGAAGACGAAAAGAAATTCATCAAAATTCAAGATCGAATAAATCAAATAATTAAATTTCAAATTACCGCGTTTTTGACTCCCGAATATCCAACTCGCTAATTAAGTTTTTATAACCTAGTGGGTTTTTCTTTGCCAAATAAGATAGTAGTCGTCGTCGTTTTTCTAGAATTTTCCGTAAACCTCTTTGAGATAAATAGTCTTTTCTGTGCAATTGAAAATGTGAAGTAAGTCCTCGTATCCTATTAGTAAAGCTTATTATTTGAAATTCAACGGATCCGGGGTTTTCCTCTTTTGAAATAAAGATGGGTGAATTTTTTACCATAAAATGAAATCCTCCTCCTACCGCCCATTTTTAAAATAGTTTTATTGATCAGGAATAATAACAAAAAATGGAATAAGAATAATAAATAAGAATGTCAATTCTTTTTTCTTTTTATACACAAAAATCTTCAATTCGTTAGCAATTCCGAATTTTGTCAAATAGAATTTCTTATTAATTAATACAATTTTTTTTTTCTTTTTTTTTAGTTGGCTAGAAATAAAAAAGGATAGTATATCTCTTCACTTACAAAAGAGAAAATTTTGTATCTCAAAGTAAATTCCATGGCTTCCTTTCTAGATAGAATTGATAGGCAATCGAATTCCAGGTATCAGAATAGAATATAGAATGGAAAACAAGGAATGTGTCTATATCCTTGTTTTCCTATATTAGATCAGATATGCTATAGAATATATATATATGACAAACGTACCTTTATTTCATTTTCAATTGTGGATAGATACGTATCCTTAACATACTGAACCGACTGGAATTATTTGTATTAAACCAAAAGCGGTTCATACAAGCTAAATCTTCGAATCGAAAATTGGGCCAAAGAAAAAGTTTGAATTGAAGTAGTTTCTTTTTCTCTCTATCAAAATATTTACTTTTTTCTATAATGTCATATTTACTTTTTTCTATAATGTCAAAGCGGCTGCAGTTTTTTCTATTATTACTTTTGAAAAGTTCTGTATTCATATGAATATCATTTTCTTTTTTTGAATTGAAAGAGAGTAGAATTCTCAACTCTCTACGACTTCTAGTGGATAAAAGATTTTCAGGAACAAGAAAATCTTTTTTCTTTCTAAATCCAATTAGACTTTTAAGTCTTTCAATAGATTTGAAAAAATTCTCTTTATTAATATAGCTTTTTTCTCCGCATCCTTGATTAATTTGTTGTTTGGTCTTATGAACCAATAAAATAGCTATGGTTTGATACATAAGAAATTTTCCATTAAGCTTCGTCTTGTTTTTTTTCGGTACATGCGGAATCTCAACAACCAATCTTCCTCTAGAGATCAATTTTAGATCTCCCCTAGTCCTATCCTTAAGCCGAGCATTTTTCTTTTGACTCCGAAAAGCAAAAATGTCCACATTAAATTCTCTTCGTCGAATCAAGGATTTAATCCATAGATTTTTCTTTGTTTTGTCCTTTTGAAAGAAGGCCTTGTCTTTTAGCAGGTAAGTATATGTTTGGATATTCGACGAAATGCTTTCGTCTACATCCTTAGCATCTATGGTCGCTCTGAATGGCTGGTGAGCTCGCCGTTTGAGTGGACTCAAAAGAAAATTCCGCCAACCGGTGTTTTCTGTTCTACTGGTGTTTCCTGTTCTACTGGTGTTTTTTGTTCTCCTTCTCCTGGTGCTTTGTGGTGTACTGATGATTATTCTGCTCCTGGTTTGTGGTCTCCTGATGATTATTCTTCTCTTGGCGTTTTTTATTTTTGGTCTACTGGTGATTACGCTTCTACTGGTGATTAGTCTTCTACTGGTGTTTCTTGTTCTCCTGGTGGTTCTCTTTGGTATTCTGAGAATTGATTGAAGATTCACTGGGTTCTGAAATCGAGTTTCTTTATAATTGAAAAGAAGTAATTGGGTTGGTATTACCCACGGTCTTCTCTTATATGCGTTGTAAAGTTTGTCGAATTTTGAAAAAAAGAACCCCAATTCAAAATTTGATACGAGACAGTATACTATTTCGTCATTCATTCCCATCCAATCTAACTCAGGTGGGTGTCTTTTTACAAATTCTTGACCTCTTTTGACAAGCATAGGATACAAAATATCTTTGTCACAAAAACGATCTCGGTCACCGTCTTTCTCAATTATTTGATATTTATTCCCCTTACTCTCCGTTTCAGTATTTTCTTTGTTTTTTTCAATATTAATCCAGAATTCCATTTTTTCTTTGTTTGTAAGACAAAAATTGAAAATTCTCCAATCCAAATATTTTCTCTTCGGGCTTTTCTCCATATCGAAAAGAGCCTCTGATTCTAGATAATCGGCAACAAAAGACTTCTGTGATACTAGATATTTGGCAGGATTCTCTGCTTCTAGAAAACCTGGAACGCACTCCGATTCGGGAATCCCCTCTAATTCTAGAAAAAATAGAAAGTCCTCTGTTTCTAGAGAATCGGCAATCCCCTCTGATTGTAGAGAATTTTGGAAATTTTCTAGAGAATTCGGGAAATTCGAGTTAGGTATACTTAGCGAAGGTGTACCTCTTAAGATATGAAAGAATTCCCTTTTCATTTTATCGGTTTTGTAATTAAAACAAATTTTTTTCTTATCGCCGCTATAGCTATAATTAATGGATTTATGTGATAAAAGATTATATCTGTTGTGTTTTTTAGAATTCTCTTTTACTTTGAGTAATAAATCCAATTCAGAGAAATTCGATTTGTTTAAATCTTTATTTTTAACTGTATCTTTATTTTTAACTGTGCGCTGTATATTTTGCTGGGACCCCATCATCAGTATTGACAAAAATATCTACACGTCTTTTTATTCGTACAAAATTTAAATCTGGAGGATTCGCTACGTCGATTTCTTGCACCCTGTTCACCAGTGCGAGTGCGTTAGTACAGCGTTCAATTATTTTCTTTCGCCAATGTAGTACTGCATTAGACAATAAAGAGTTTCAAATTAGTATTCGATCGTCTTCCTGTAAATCGATTTTTTCTTCCTTGCGAGCTGGAAATAAAGAGAGCCCTTTAAAAATGAAATTTGATAGTGATTTTCCAGCAAATTCATTAATTAAGTTCAAAACAAATTCATTAACTAAGTTCAAAAAATAAGCAATTTTTATTGAGAATGATTTTCTATTAAATGTATCTATTTTTGGTTCAAATTCTTGATAATT